TCTACCAAGGGTTATAGTCATAGTGATCCTCCTATTTAACTACTTCAACCATTTTCGAACACCTAATATTATTAATTATCTGGGTATATGACGGTTTTATCGTCTATAGAAGATTCCCCGTACAGTACCCGTTCCTAAATATTGGGTTTCGAAGATACAATATGGATCCTTACTTTTTACTGTACCAAAGCGACCTAGGGATGCTAGCTCGCCTCAATTATACTTTCCTATTGAACCATCCGATACCCCAATTTTATGCTCTATCAATCGAATTCAATTTATGAAATAACTGACAAGCGATCCCTTCTTTCGCTACCACTTGCTTCCCATTCCCATATCTATCGCCCTCTCCCTTCTATCAACTGATTTGATTGTTGGATCTTAGTGGTGATATTGAGAAAAGATCAACCTTATGGATTATCGCAATTTCTGTGTATATCTGTGCAATGCAATTTATATTTATATTACTATTACTATAATATGATCTATACTACTAAATATATACTACTATTTATAGTATAGTTATAATCGAATAAAGTAGTTATAGTTATATTAGATATTAAAGTTATATAGTAATAGTAGCATATGGTTTTGTTTTTGTTACTGTTTAATTTATTTATTCCTCGGATGAATCGAGGATCCCAGAGTATTCATTTTCACCCGGAGTATATGTTTTCATGGGTCGAACCAAAAAAATAAACTTGTAATATTTTCCTCTTTAACTTTTTTGTCTGCTATAGGAAACAAGGAATGAACGTTCCTTTTCATGATTCATATTTATTCGCCATTGTCAAAACCAAAATAAATGTTGGATGCATCGATAGGGAAATATTTGATAAATGAATTCATGATCAGATATCCATATCTTAGATCAGATATCTATATCTTATATAAATATATATAATAAATATGGACATAACCGAGTCTTTTTTTCTGGAATCAGTTAAAGATATTGAAGAATAGATTGCTCTTGTACTTGTAACTCAGAATGAGAGTTTTCGGTGGAGAAAATAAATAGCGATGTATTCCTATGGGTATTCCTATGGAGCACCCAAGAGCAAGAAGATTCCCCCATTGCATAGTCCAAGGAAATTGCGTATCTGCTTACACTATTTCATTTATATCGAATCTTGCTATCAGTCTTAGTATCAGAATAGCTGATATAGTCATGATTCAATGGGTCAGGTCCACTTACTTTTATTTTTCTCCATTTATCATTTTTCCGCTGGATTTGATCCTGATTTGAACAGGAGAGAAGTATGACTAATTTGGTAATTGCTACTTGGGTATCTATAATATCTATGTCCCAAGACAAAAAATATGAATAATGAAAGATGAGGACTTTATTAAGATAGTAGTCTTACTAATGTGGGACACCCTATTATCATAATGAATGAACAAAAGTTCAACCCTATAACTCCATTCATTATAAAAAACTTTGACAGGCAGTTCACCTTTTTATCCCATCTCTATCGGAAGGGAAAAATGACCAAGCTTCATGGAAAAGCCCTTTATCGGATTTGAACCGATGACTTACGCCTTACCATGGCGTTACTCTACCACTGAGTTAAAAGGGCCCGCTTAATTCAATCCAAGAATTAGTCCACTAAGAGTCTACTGCATATACCTATGCGGGTATAGTATATTGGTTTCCTTCAGGAACAATGCATAGATTAACCTACTTTAGTTTAATTGAATTAATAATGATAATTTAATCATGTGGTGAATGGTTCTAAGACCGAACCTCTTCTAATTGTTTTTATTGAGCGATCTTAATGTTCATTGAACATATACATATAGTTATAGCCTATGTCTACATAGTTGAATTTTCTGGCTTAGTTAATTTTCTGGCTTAGTAGATATACATACCTTATCTTACTTAACGACTTAACGATTAACGATGCCCGAATCAATGAGTGAAAATTAGAATGAAGAAAGGGGTTTTCCTTTTTCTGTCGGGCAAAATATAACCTAGGTCCATCCTATACTACATTATTCTAATTTGATGATGGCGATCGGGTGGGCATGCCCCTATCGTCTAGCGGTTCAGGACATCTCTCTTTCAAGGAGGCAGCGGGGATTCGACTTCCCCTGGGGGTAGTATATTAGGGTACTACAAAAGAAAAGTTGACCATGGATTATCAATAAACCGACAATTGATTCTTCCTGGGTCGATGCCCGAGTGGTCAATGGGGACGGACTGTAAATTCGTTGGCAATATGTCTACGCTGGTTCAAATCCAGCTCGGCCCAAGAATTCACCGATCCTTGATGATGATATAACCAATCCGTACTCCGAAAATACATCATAATATGGGGTAATAAAGAGTCAACCTGATTTCATTTGTTCCTCCATGTTATGATCTTTCTAAAAATCGCGATCCATGGATTATTTTAAGCTAATCTGAGAAATAAGATTATTTTAAGCTAATCCGAGAAATAAATGAAAAAGAATAAAAGAACCCTTTTTTCATTGAAAGAGAAAGATGGATTGTCAGTCAATTTGGCAATAATCATGGATTGCTTTTCTATTAATTCATCTTCTCTTCTATCTATGTAGATATTTATATCAGTATATCCGTTACAAACCTAGATGACAATCCATTTTGTTTTATTGATATATGGCCCGTTATTGTTCGATGAAATAAAAGATTAAATAAAAATGAATGGAATAATAATGTCAGCGGTATACCTCATTTTACTTTTACTGGGATTGTAGTTCAATTGGTAAGAGCACCGCCCTGTCAAGGCGGAAGCTGCGGGTTCGAGCCCCGTCAGTCCCGTAGCGACCTGGGATCCTATCCTATGAATCGATTGATTCATCTCTCCACCTTCTACGGAGAGGGGGGGGCAAAGGCAGGACTGATTCCCGGTTGAAGAATCCTTATCCTTATTTCACATTTATCGTTGGGCAAGGGAAGCCCAATTACTAATTGGGGACAACCCCCTTATGTCTCCCAAATTTCGCACAGCATTCTCGATTGATACGTCTCAATCAAGGATTTAGGATACGGATACTAAATCAAGTATTGAGGATACGGGTACTAATAAAAGATCAATCAAATCAAACACCTGTCCTTCTGCTCTGGGGGTGGAGAATATAAAATCGAACGAATAATCTTTTTTTCGTTTTTATCTCTCTTTCAAGAAGATTAGATCTTCACAAAAACTTTTCTTAGGATTAGCTTAGGACTTAATCTGTTTTCCAGTTCACTTCTACTGTTTGGATCTGTAACGGATGGAATACTGGTCGAACCTCATTCATATGACATCATTCTATTCCATAAACTATTCCATAAAGAATGATGACCGCGGGTTATAGAAAGGAACGAAAGAGTAGAAAAATATGAAAAATTAAAAGGGATCCTTGGTTGGGGGTCAGGAATGGCATTTTTCGATTAGGTATGGATAAAAGATCTTCCTATGTTATACTATTCAATTCTCGACGGTGAATTAATTTGATAGATAAGATATTGTTATTCATGATATTATAATCCGATTCAGTATCATAAGGATTCAATTAATCCAATCCCATTGAATTTCAAAATTATGGAGAAGGATTTCTCATCTCTATGGGATTAGATCCCGATTTCTTGCGAAGAAAAAAATGAAATAATCATATTATGGAAGTAAATATACTCGCATTTATTGCTACTGCGCTGTTCATTCTAGTTCCTACTGCTTTTTTACTTATCATCTACGTAAAAACAGTAAGTCAAAACGATTAATTTGAATGAAACTTGAGCTAGTCTTATTTTATTAGTTTAGTTCATTTATCAATGAGGATATATATATATATATCCAAATAGCATCCAAATAGCACTCCCATTTTATCTTTTCGCTCTACCCATACATTTGTTTTTCCTTTTGATGAATCCGAAATAATCCAACGTTAATAACTTAATTGTAATTGCTCTAATTGATAGGTTTGTCTTTAAGTAAGTTAATAACTTTTAATAACTTTCATAATGCTGATCAGTAATCAGCATATATTTTTGTATTGATTTTAATAACTTTCATAATGCTGATCAGTAATCAGCATATATTTTTGTATTGATAAAGTAGTAGAACCAATGAATTTCAATATTTTATTGCGAAAGAGTTGAGGAGTAGTATATATAAAAAAGAAAGGCAAGTCATTTATTTTTTTTACATTTAGAATTCCATTCTGAAGAAAAAAGAAATAATTGTGAATTGGATGATCATTACTAAATGATAGATGATCCAAGGAGTTCTATGGTAAGTTATTCATATCTGTAAAATGAGTAGTAAACCCTGTCCTGTCGATTATGTAGATACCCCCTTTTTGTATGCATAGCCTCTAGTTATATAACCCTAACCACTGGGTCTAGGTTAGGTTGACTACGTTATAAAGTCGATATTGTAATTGTATCTACATAATAGCAGAACGACTCCCCCTTTGAACATTAAAGAGGGAAACAAATAAAATAGGAATTGTTGCTCCTGATTGTAATATCCATAATGATGTTATGATAAGAACGGGTTCATCAAAAAGAAATGGAATATTTTGGAGGAATGAATTTGATTGAAAAAAATCCATTTTCTATCAGTATCAGGTGAGTTGCTTTGATTTTATCAATACGAACGGGGGAATTATGGAAATAGCGGATTCAAAGGTTAAAGGTAATTAATTACTCAATACTCAATTTCTGTCGAATTTGTAGATGGAAGATTTTATTAGATGAAACAATTGATACAAGCTGATTACTGAACTCAATTACAATAAATAAGTAGTACTCTTAGAGTCCACTTCTTCCCCATACTACGAGTGAAAGGGAAAACGTAAAAACTACCATTAAAGCAGCCCAAGCGAGACTTACTATATCCATGTGAATTATGCCCCCTATCTCGATGAATATGAAAGAATTGTTACATTATTGATCCCTAAAATAATAATAGGGGAATTGGTGGTGCAGAGTCAAAAAAATGACATTATCACTTAAAGATATTGATAAACATTTATAAACCGATCCAATGGATCCGCTTGTAACAAGTTTATATTTCCGGATTTGTGTTGAGTAAGAATTAAGCACAAGCGCAACAGATACACGTTACCCATTGGAAGGATGCTACTAAGGGAATAGAACATCTCGTAATAGTAAGACCTACTCTTTTTTTTGTTTTGTTGCTTTTTATAGGTAAAATATAGGTAAAATATATTATGTATACAATACATATATACCATCAAGATGTATAACTCTATCTCTCTTTTGATCTAAGCTAAACCTTACTCTTTCTTTCTTTATTTTATTTTTTAGTTTTTTGTTCAAAAAAAATCGTTAGACATCCTATTACTAGTGTCTTAATTTTTTTTACTTTATAGGTACCAGTCAATCAGTCACTATTGACTTATTGGTTGAGCACTGAAATCCTATCGCGAATTGCGAGTATGGTCTATATACAAAGACAAAGTTTCTTCAGCACCCTACACAATCCCTCATTGGATTCTCCCAAGGCAAATACAAGGAGCATCTAATTCACGGCGGAATACGTAGACACTCCAGTAAATATTAGCAGTAAATATTAGTGGGTTACTGGTAGGGTAAAGTAATTAAGTAATTAGTAAAAATTGTAATTAAGTAATTAGTAAAAATTACTAGTTATAGTCTTTACAATAACTCAAGCCCCTAGTAGTATCCTCGGAGCAAAGAGTTATGGCTCTTCTTTCATGGAACCCACTTGAAGCTTATATTGAACATCAATAAAGTATGGATAGCTCTTTTCGTCCGCCGGACAAAAAAGGGTGAGTTATATCAGCGAAACAGGATTCCGAGCCATTTGTTCTGATTTGTTGTGTTGACAGGCGACACCCGGATTTGAACTGGGGAGAAAGGATTTGCAGTCCCCCGCCTTACCACTCGGCCATGCCGCCAATAAATACTCTTTTTGGAAAAATCATTAATCAGTGGTTTTTATTGGATTTTAATCTTCCCATTTTCCTTTTTTATGTCTTCATCTAGTTAAGATCATATCATTTTCTTAGATTGATTATGATTATATAGTATCTCAACATAAGACCTCAAAACTTCCCTTTTTATTGATTCCATTGAAAGAAAAATAAAATAAAGAATAAATTTCCAGCCACAACCACTCAAAACTAAATTTGAACCATTAACTATTGAACAAATGTGAATTGACGAGTGGTTCTACAACTGCCTTACCTTAATGTCATACGTCATAATAAGAAAATAAAATAAAATTGATAACATGACGAATCAATATCAATCCTTTTCAATTCAAATTATCAAATTAATTATAATAACAACTATGTGTCTATGTAAACCCCAAACAGTAAGATAGTTTACACACCCTTATAGTGAATCATGATCCGTTTTGAATATAAATTCATGATATAGAAAGAACTAAATATATATCCAAGTGGAATTGTGAGAAAGGATGGGCTAGCTAATCTAGCTAGTTTCATATTAGAACTCCTCTTATGTACGTACTGCAATCGTATTCTACTAAAAAAATTAAATGTATCTATCAAATATATCTCTCGTTTCTGTTAATCATCTTTTGAACAACAGAATCAACGAGCTAATCGCTAAACTAAAAGAAAAGCCACCCGGATTCTTCCTTATGTTTCTCTATCATTTCTATATTCTATAATATGGATAGAGTAGATATAGAGCAGATCAAATCCTGAATCAATCTATTTTTATGTTACCCAATCTGATCATAATATCATATATCATAATTGATAGATAAAAGGTAGAACATAGATAAAGAAATTGGATCGAATAGACCAATATTTTTATATTCTATAATGAGATTCAATAGATATGATATCTATATATGTCTTGTATATATGTATGTCTTGGGGGTTGGATAAAATTTCATGTGATTCAGTAAACGGAATACACATTCCATCATTGCTAGATCGATCTCTATCCGTACGGTTCGGTAAAGAGTGAGCCAATAATGGAATTTTTTCTAAAAATGGGAAAATTAAGATGATCCGGGATGGTGAAGATGAGGGAATGTTTACAATACCTGGATTTAGTCAGATCCAATTTGAGGGGTTTTGTCGTTTCATTGATCAGGGCTTGATGGAAGAACTTAATCGATTTCCAAAAATTGAGGACACAGATCAAGAAATTGAATTTCAATTATTTGGGGAATCATATCAATTGGTGGAACCTTTGATAAAAGAAAGAGATGCCGTGTATGAATCAATTACATATTCCTCTGAGTTATATGTACCCGCGGGGTTAATTTGGAGAACCGGTAGAAATATACAAGAGCAAACCGTATTGCTTGGAAACATTCCTCTAATGAATTCCTTAGGAACCTCTATAGTAAATGGAATTTACAGAATTGTTATCAATCAAATATTGCAAAGTCCCGGTATTTATTACAGTACAGGATTGGATCATAACGGAATTTCTATCTATACTGGCACCATAATATCAGATTGGGGAGGAAGATCAGAATTAGAGATTGATAGAAAAGAAAGGATATGGGCCCGTGTAAGCAGGAAACAAAAAATTTCTATTCTAGTTCTATCAGCAGCTATGGGTTCAAGTCTAAGAGAAATTCTAGACAATGTTTGCTACCCTGAAATTTTCTTGTCTTTCCCAAACGATAAGGAGAAAAAAAGGATTGGTTCAAAGGAAAATGCCATTTTAGAGTTTTATAAAAAATTTGCTTGTGTAGGTGGGGATCCGGTGTTTTCTGAGTCTTTATGTAAAGAATTACAAAAGAAATTTTTTCAACAAAGATGTGAATTAGGAAGGATTGGTCGACGAAATATTAACCAGAGACTGAATCTTGATATACCCCAGAACAATACATTTTTGTTACCACGAGATGTATTGGCTGCTGCCGATCATTTGATCGGAATGAAATTTGGAATGGGTACACTTGACGATATGAATCACTTGAAAAATAAGCGTATTCGTTCTGTAGCAGATTTGTTACAAGATCAATTCGGATTGGCTTTGGTTCGCTTGGAAAATGTGGTTCGAGGAACTATATGTGGAGCAATTCGGCATAAATTGATACCGACTCCTCAAAATTTGGTAACTTCAACCCCATTAACAACAACTTATGAATCATTTTTCGGCCTACACCCTTTATCTCAAGTCTTGGATCGAACTAATCCATTGACACAAATAGTTCATGGGCGAAAATCGAGTTATTTGGGTCCTGGGGGAGTGACAGGACGAACTGCAAGTTTTCGTATACGAGATATTCATCCTAGTCACTATGGACGTATTTGCCCAATTGATACGTCCGAAGGAATCAACGTTGGACTTATTGGATCATTAGCTATTCATGCAAGGGTTGGTGATTGGGGATCTATAGAGAGCCCCTTTTATGAAATATCCGAGAGATCAAAAGAGGAACAGATGCTTTATTTATCACCAAGTAGAGATGAATACTATATGGTGGCGGCGGGAAACTCTTTGGCATTGAATCGGGGTATTCAGGAAGAAGAAGTTGGTCCAGCTCGATACCGTCAAGAATTCTTAACTATTGCATGGGAACAGATTCATCTTAGAAACATTTACCCCTTCCAATATTTTTCTATTGGAGCTTCCCTGATTCCTTTTATCGAGCATAATGATGCGAATAGAGCTCTAATGAGTTCTAATATGCAGCGTCAAGCAGTTCCGCTTTCTCAGTCCGAAAAGTGTATTGTTGGAACCGGGTTAGAACGCCAAGCGGCTCTTGATTCAGGGGGTTCGGCTATAGCCGAACGAGAGGGAAAGATCATTTATACCGATGCTGAAAAGATCGTTTTATCAGGTAATGGAGACACTATAAGCATTCCGTTGGTTATGTATCAGCGTTCCAATAAAAATACTTGGATGCATCAAAAACCTCAGGTTCAACGGGGTAAATACCTTAAAAAGGGACAAATTTTGGCGGACGGTGCGGCTACGGTTGGTGGCGAACTCGCTTTGGGGAAAAATGTATACGTAGCTTATATGCCATGGGAAGGTTACAATTTTGAAGACGCCGTACTCATTAGCGAGCGTCTAGTCTATGACGATATTTTTACTTCTTTTCATATCCGTAAATATGAAATTCAGACTCATGTGACAAGCCAAGGACCCGAAAGAATCACTAATGAAATACCCCATTTAGAGCCTTATTTACTCCGCAATTTAGATAGAAATGGAATTGTGATGCTGGGATCTTGGGTAGAAACGGGTGATGTTTTAGTAGGTAAATTAACGCCTCAGACAGCGAAAGAATCATCCTATGCCCCAGAAGATAGATTATTAAGAGCCATACTTGGTATTCAGGTATCCACTGCAAAGGAAACTTGTCTAAAGTTGCCCGTAGGTGGAAGAGGTCGAGTTATTGATGTGAGATGGGGCCAGAAAAAGGGGGGTTCCATTTATAATCCAGAAATGATTCGTGTATATATTTCACAGAAACGTAAAATAAAAGTGGGCGATAAAGTAGCTGGAAGACATGGGAATAAAGGTATCATTTCAAAGATTTTGCCTAGACAGGATATGCCTTATTTGCAAGATGGAACACCAGTTGATATGGTATTCAATCCATTAGGAGTACCCTCGCGAATGAATGTGGGACAGATCTTTGAATGCTCGCTAGGGTTAGCGGGGGACCTGCTGGGCAGACATTATAGAATAACACCCTTTGATGAGAGATACGAGCAAGAGGCTTCGAGAAAACTAGTGTTTTCTGAATTATATGAAGCCAGTAAGCAAACAGCAAATCCATGGGTATTTGAACCCGAGTATCCTGGAAAGAGCAGAATACTTGATGGAAGAACAGGAGATCCTTTTGAACAACCTGTTATAATAGGAAAGTCCTATATGTTGAAATTAATTCATCAAGTTGATGATAAAATCCATGGGCGTTCCAGTGGTCATTATGCACTTGTTACACAACAACCCCTTAGGGGAAGGGCTAAGCAAGGTGGACAACGAGTAGGAGAAATGGAAGTTTGGGCTCTAGAGGGGTTTGGTGTTGCTAATATTTTACAAGAGATGCTCACTTATAAATCTGATCATATTAGAGCTCGTCAAGAAGTACTTGGTACCACGATCGTAGGGGGAACAATACCTAATCCTGAGGGTGCGCCAGAATCTTTTCGATTGCTCGTTCGCGAACTACGATCTTTATCTCTGGAACTGAATCATTTCCTTGTATCTGAGAAAAACTTCCAGATTAATAGGAAGGAAGTTTGATCGGAATGAATCATAATTTTTTTTTCTATGATCGACCAGTATAAACATCAACAACTTCGAATTGGATCAGTTTCTCCTAAACAAATACGTGCTTGGGCCAACAAAATCCTACCGAATGGAGAGATAGTTGGAGAGGTGACAAAACCCTATACTTTTCATTACAAAACGAATAAACCGGAAAAGGATGGGTTGTTTTGTGAAAGAATTTTTGGACCTATAAAAAGTGGAATTTGTGCTTGTGGAAATTATCGAGTGATCGGAGGTGAAAAAGAAGAACCTAAATTTTGCGAACAATGTGGAGTCGAGTTTGTTGATTCTCGGATCCGAAGATATCAAATGGGATACATCAAACTCGCATGTCCGGTGACTCATGTGTGGTATTTGAAACGTCTTCCTAGTTATATCGCGAATCTTTTAGATAAACCTCTTAAGGAATTGGAAGGCCTGGTATACTGCGATGTGTGATTTGATCGAAATTACGATTTTACAGATTCAGAATGAAAAACTGTTATCCCATTTAATCTGATTGGGATGCCTCTAGCTCTGACATGTCTATTGGTAAGAATAACATGAAGCTCAGAATTTTGGGTGGATTCAATATCTCCAAATGAAAGAGGAATTAATCCATGGTCAATTCCCTAAGAGGGTAATAAGGAATTGCTAGTTGTACTTCGTGAAAAATTTTTCATGTTCTTTCGTGGAACTAGCCATTATATTTTTTTTAGAATTCGAAATTTATAAAAAAATTCTGTCAAGGTTAAGTAAATAGAAATGAAATATAATGACACGGTTACAGGAGTCTATCCATCGCATATATGCTTCAAGGAAGAACATGCCATAATCGTCGAGGTAAAGTAGGGACCTAAAGGATCGAACGGAACGATATATAGACAAGTAAATCCTTTGTTAGTTTCAATGTATTCCTTAAGGGAATTCATCATTCCAAGGAAGTAGACTACTCAATAATTTAACATTTATTTATTTTCATTTTATGTTGTAATTGAATGAATAATTGAGGAAGGAAAGGGAAGAATTAAATCCATGAGAGTTTGTCTTCACTGGGAACTTGAGTAAGGAGTAGATCCTTGTGGGGTTTTTCTAGAGCAAAATTTGGAAGTTAGAACCCCCTTGGTATAACTACTTAAGCCGGATGAGAGGAAACCCTCACGTCCGATTTTTAGGGGGGGGAGAATCCTATAGTATAGGAACCTATCCCAATTTTTCTTTTGCTAGGCCCATAGCTAAAAAACCTACTTTTTTACGATTACGAGGTTCATTCGAATATGAAATCCAATCCCGGAAATATAGCATCCCACTTTTTTTTACTACCCAAGGTTTCGATACATTTAGAAATCGAGAAATATCTACCGGAGCTACTGCTATCAGAGAACAATTAGCCGATCTGGATTTGCGAATTATTATAGATCGTTCATTGGTAGAATGGAAGGAATTGGGAGAAGAAGGATCCACTGGGAATGACTGGGAAGATAGAAAAATTGTAAGGAGAAAAGATTTTTTGGTTAGACGCATGGAATTGGCTAAGCATTTTCTTCGAACAAATGTAGAACCAGAATGGATGGTTTTGTGCCTATTACCAGTTCTTCCTCCTGAGTTAAGGCCAATCATTCAAATTGATGGGGGTAAACCAATGAGTTCAGATATTAATGAACTTTATAGAAGAGTTATATATCGGAACAATACTCTTACCGATCTATTAACTACAAGTAGATCTACGCCGGGGGAATTAGTAATGTGTCAGGAGAAGCTGGTACAAGAAGCTGTAGACACACTTCTTGATAATGGGATCCGTGGACAACCAATGAGGGACGGTCACAATAAAGTTTACAAGTCGTTTTCAGATGTAATTGAGGGCAAAGAGGGAAGATTTCGCGAGACTCTACTTGGTAAACGGGTCGATTATTCGGGTCGCTCCGTGATTGTGGTGGGCCCTTCGCTTTCATTGCATCGATGTGGATTACCTCGAGAAATAGCAATAGAGCTTTTTCAGACATTTGTAATTCGTGGTCTAATCAGACAACACCTTGCTTCTAACATAGGACTTGCTAAAAGCAAAATTCGTGAAAAAGAACCCATCGTATGGGAAATACTGCAAGAAGTTATGCAGGGGCATCCTGTATTGCTAAATAGAGCACCCACTTTGCATAGATTAGGCATACAGGCGTTCCAACCTATTTTAGTGGAGGGACGAGCTATTTGTTTACATCCATTGGTTTGTAAGGGATTCAATGCAGACTTCGATGGAGATCAAATGGCTGTTCATGTACCTTTATCTTTGGAAGCTCAAGCGGAAGCTCGCTTACTTATGTTTTCTCATACGAATCTCTTGTCTCCAGCCATTGGGGATCCCATTTCCGTACCAACCCAAGATATGCTTATGGGACTGTATGTATTAACGATGGGCAATCGTAGAGGTATTTGTGCAAATAGGTATAATCCATGTAACCCCATAAACTACAAAAATGAAAGAATTAATCATAATAACTATAAGTATAGGAAAGGGAAAGAACCCTATTTTTGTAGTTCCTACGATGCACTTGGGGCTTATCGGCAGAAGGGTATCGATTTATATAGTACTTTATGGCTACGATGGCGACTAGATCAACGTGTCATTGCCTCAATAAACAGAGAGGTTCCCATCGAAGTTCAATATGAATCTTTGGGCACTTATCATGAGATTTATGATCACTATCGAGTGGTAAGAAGTGTAAAAAAAGGAATACTTTGTATATACATTCGAACCACTGTTGGTCATATTTCCTTTTATCGAGAAATAGAAGAAGCCGTACAGGGGTTTTATCGGTCCTATTCCTATTCATACGATACCTGATATGTGGATATCCCTCGAAATCAAGTCTGGTTTGGTTCAACCGGTATCATAATTCCTGAATTTGTAAGTGAATCAAGATCGAGGAAAGGAAGTCTTAGTATCACTGACTCAAACCCATTGTCGAATCCTACTCATCAGAATATGGAGGTACTTATGGCAGAACGGGCCGATCTGGTCTTTCACAATAAAGTGATAGATGGAACTGCCATGAAACGGCTTATTAGCAGATTAATAGATCATTTCGGAATAGCCTATACATCACACATTCTGGATCAAGTAAAAACTCTGGGTTTTCAGCAAGCCACTGCTACATCCATTTCATTAGGAATTGATGATCTTTTAACAACACCTTCTAAGGCATGGTTGGTCCAAGATGCTGAACAACAAAGTTTGATTTTGGAAAAGCACCATCATTATGGGAATGTACACGCGGTAGAAAAATTACGTCAATCAATTGAGATATGGTATGCTACAAGTGAATATTTGAGACAAGAAATGAGTCTTAATTTTAAGATGACTGATCCTTCTAATCCAGTTCATATAATGTCCTATTCTGGAGCTAGAGGAAATGCATCTCAGGTCCACCAATTAGTAGGTATGAGAGGATTAATGTCAGATCCCCAAGGACAGATGATTGATTTACCCATTCAAAGCAATTTACGCGAAGGACTTTCTTTAACGGAATATACCATTTCCTGCTATGGAGCCCGCAAAGGAGTTGTGGATACTGCTGTACGAACGTCAGACGCTGGATACCTTACGCGTAGACTTGTTGAAGTAGTTCAACATATTGTTGTACGTAGAACAGATTGTGGAACTACACGAGGTATTTCCGTGAGTCTTCGAAAGGGGATGACGGAAAGAATTTTTATACAAACACTAATAGGCCGTGTATTAGCAAAAGATGTATATCTAGGTCCACGATGCATTGCCACCAGAAATCAAGATATTGGGATTGGACTTATCAATCGATTCATGACCTCTCGGGCGCAACCAATATATATTCGAACTCCCTTCACTTGCCGAAGTGCATCTTGGATCTGTCGATTATGTTATGGTCGGAGTCCAACTCATGGAGACCTGGTTGAATTGGGAGAAGCTGTAGGTATTATTGCGGGTCAATCCATTGGAGAACCTGGGACTCAACTAACATTAAGAACTTTTCATACCGGTGGAGTATTCACAGGCGGTACTGCGGAACATGTACGAGCTCCTTCTAATGGAAAAATAAAATTCAACGAGGATTTGGTTCATCCCACGCGCACGCGTCATGGACATCCTGCTTTTCTCTGCTATGTAGACCTATATGTGACTATTGAGAGTCAGGATATTATACATAGTGTGAATATTCCACCAAAAAGTTTTCTTTTGGTTCAAAATGATCAATATGTGGAATCAGAGCAAGTGATTGCTGAGATTCGCGCTGGAACATCCACTTTCCATTTTAAGGAGAGGGTTCAAAAACATATTTATTCTGACTCAGAGGGAGAAATGCATTGGAGTACCGATGTGTACCATGCACCTGAATATACACACGGTAATGTTCATTTCTTACCCAAAACAAGTCATTTATGGATCTTATCAGGAGGTCCGTGCAAATCAAGTCTAATGCCTTTTTCACTCCACAAGGATCAAGATCAAATGAATGTTGAATCTCTTTCTGTCCAAGAGAGATACATTTCTGACTTCTCAGTGAATAATAATGGAGTCAGACACAAATTGGTTGGCTCGCATCTACTGGCGCAAAAAGGGCAGAGGATTTATGATTATACAGGAGGATCTGAGCAAATCCTATCCAATGGGCATTGGGATTTCATATATCCCGCCATTCTCCGAGAGAATTTGGATTTATTGTCCAAGAGGCGAAGAAATAGATTCATCATACCATTCCAATATGATCGTGAACGGGAGAAAGAACTAACGTCCCATTCTAGTACTAGTATCGCGGTTGAAATACCTGCAAATGGTATTTTACGGCAAAATAGTATTCTTGCTTATTTTGACGATCCACGATACAGAAGCAGCTGTTCGGGAATTACCAAATATGGCACCATAGAGGTCGATCCAATCGTAAAAAAAGAGGGTTTGATTGAGTATCGAGGACCAAAGGAATCTAGGCCGAAATACCAACTAAAAGTAGATAGATTTTTTGTTATTCCCGAAGAAGTCCATATCTTTCCCGGGTCTTCGTCCATAATGGTACGGAACAATAGTATCATTGGAGTGGATACACGAATCACGTCTAATACAAGAAGCCAAATAGGTGGATTGGTCCGAATAGAGAAAAAAAAAAAAAAGATTGAACTTAAAATCTTTTCTGGAGGTATCCATTTTCCTGGGGAAACAGATAAGATATCCCGACACATTGGGATTTTGATACCACCAGGAGCGAGAAAAAAAATCGATAAAGGATCAAAGGGGAAATCTTTGGAAGGGAAAAATTGGGTCTATGTCCAACGGATCACACCTATCAAGAAAAAATATTTTGTTTTAGTACGACCCGTAGTGACATATGAAATAGCTGACGGGATAAATCTAGTAACGCTTTTCCCGGGAGATATGTTACGGGAAAAGGAAAATTTGCGACTTCGAGTTGTCAATTATATCCTTTATGGGGATGGCAAACCAATTCGAGGAATTTCCCATACAAGTATTCAATTAGTTCGTACTTGTTTAGTATTGAATTGGGACCAAGACAAAAAAGGTTCTATAGAAAAGGTTCAGACTTCTTCCGCTGAAGTAAGGGCAAATGATCTGATTCGATATTTCATAAGAATTGAATTGGTGAAGTCTCCTATTTTGTATACCGGAAAGAGGAATGATAGGGCAGGTTCAATGATTCCTGATACTGTGGCATATTGTGCCAATACCAATCTTTTTTCTTCCAAGGTGAAGACTAAATCAGTTAGTCAATATCAAGGAACTGTTCGTACATTTATTGATAGAAATAAGGAAGGCCAATCTCTTATAGTTTTTTCATCATCCAATTGTTCTCGGATCAATGTTTCGAACTATTACAATGTGACCAACGAATTAATAAAAGAAAAAGAGGATCCCCTGATTCCAATTCAGAATTCGTTGGGTCCCTTAGGGACTGTACCTAAAATTGATAATTTTTCCTCATCTTATCATTCAATATCCCATAATGAGATCTTGTTAAATAAGTATTTATTACCGGATAATAATAATACAAAAGAGACTTGCCAACTACCTAATAAATATTATTTAGTGGATGAAACGGGGAGAATCTCCAATCAAAATCCATGTAGTGACATCATTTTTAATTCTAATTCGTACTTTCTCCCTCAATATTTTTGTGACGGGAAACCTACAACTACAACCACAATAATTAGCCTTGGACAGTTTATTTGTGAAAATGTATGTCTATCCAAAAGCGGAACACGCATAAAATCTGGTCAAGTTATAATGGTTCATGTTGACTCTTTCATAATAAGATCAGCTAAACCATATTTGGCCACCCGAGGAGCAACCGTTCATGGTGATTATGGAGAAATCTTTTACGAAGGAGATACATTAGTTACATTTATATATGAAAAATCAAGATCTGGTGATATAACTCACGGCCTTCCAAAGGTAGAACAAGTGTTAGAAGTTCGTTCCATTGATTCAATATCGATGAACCTAGAAAAAAGGGTTGAGGGTTGGAACGAACATATAACAAGAATTCTTGGAACTCCTTGGGGATTCCTGATTGGTGCTGAACTTACCATAGCGCAAAGTCGTATTTCTTTGGTTAATAAGATCCAAAAGGTTTATCGATCCCAGGGGGTACAGATTCATAATAGGCATATAGAGATTATTGTAAGACAAATAACATCAAAAGTGTTGGTTTCAGAAGATGGAATGTCTAATGTTTTTTTACCCGGGGAACTAATCGGATTGTTGCGAGCAGAAAGAGCGGGCCGTGCCTTGGAAGAGGCGATTTGTTACCGCGCCGTCTTATTGGGAATAACGAGAGCATCCCTCAATACTCAAAGTTTCATATCAGAAGCTAGTTTTCAGGAAACCGCTCGAGTTTTAGCAAAAGCTGCTCTCCGCGGTCGTATTGATTGGTTGAAAGGCCTGAAAGAGAATGTTGTTCTGGGGGGGGTGATACCCGTTGGTACCGGATTCAAACGATTCGTTCACCGCTCAAGGGAATATAACAATATTCCTTTGGAAATCCAAAGGAAGAATCTATTCGGGGGGGAAATGAGGGATATTTTGTTCCACCACAGAGAATTATTCCGTTCTTGCACCCCAAAAAAGAGTTTCAATAATAGATCGGAACAACCGGATCTAATTTAATCGTTCATAAGAGCAGATTCATTATTAGCTAAGATAGATAAGATTCATTATTAGCTAAGATAGATAATATAATGGTCATCTGGTAATAAAGAGAACAGGGGTAAATAAATAAATAAACTTGGACCGTGTATCAACGGTCAACCCCCGGTCGAAGGTTCCATTGGAACAATTAGTTATTTTAGGGTACCTCGTCTCTTTTTTTTAGAGGAAGTGTGGGGATAAATGACAAGAAGATATTGGAACATAAATTTGGAAGAGATGATGGAAGCGGGGGTTCACTTTGGTCATGGTACTAGGAAATGGAATCCTAGAATGGCACCTTACATTTCCGCAAAGCGTAAAGGTATTCATATTATAAATCTTACGAGAACTGCTCGTTTTTTATCAGAAGCCTGTGATTTAGTTTTTGATGCAGCAAGTAGAGGAAAACACTTCTTAATAGTTGGTACGAAAGATAAAGCAGCGGATTTGGTAGCATTAGCTGCAATAAGGGCTCGGTGTCATTATGTCAATAAAAAATGGCTCGGTGGTATGTTAACGAATTGGTCCACTACAGAAACGAGACTTCATAAGTTCAGGGATCTGAGAGTTAGAGCGGAGATGGGTCAACTCAGTCATCTCCCCAAACGTGATGCAGCAATATTGAAGAGACAATTATCTCAGTTTGAGACATATCTGGGTGGTATTAAATATATGACGGGATTACCCGATATTGTAATCATCATTGATCAGCAAGAAGAATATACGTCCCTTCGAGAGTGCGTCACTTTGGGTATTCCAACAATTTGTTTAATTGATACAAATTGTGATCCAGATCTCGCGGATATTCCGATTCCAGCCAACGATGACGCTATAGCTTCCATACGATTGATTCTTAACAAATTAGTATCCGCAATTTGTCAGGGACGGTCTAGCTATATAAGAAGTCGTTGATTAATAATAAGATAAGTCAATTACTTTACTTCGGGAAACTAGATTTATTGAATCGGTTATTCCGGAATGTGAAAAAAAGAGATTCCAATTTCTGGGGATATATTACGCGATTAATTAATTAATTTAGTATCCGAAATATATGATCCAAAATATATAATCAAATTAGGTAGGGGAGTAGAAAAAAGTGGTTGAATCAAAATAATTCCTTCTTAAGTTCCATTTCTGTCAGAGGGTAATATGAATGTTCTACCATGTTCCATCAACACACTAAAGGGCTTATATGAGATATCTGGTGTGGAAGTAGGCCAACATTTCTATTGGCAAATAGGGAGTTTACAGGTGCATGCCCAAGTACTTATAACTTCTTGGGTAGTAATTGCTATCTTATTAGGTTCAGCCGCTATAGCCGTTCGTAATCCACAAACAATTCCGAACGATGGTCAGAATTTTTTCGAATATGTTCTTGAATTCATTCGAGACGTGAGCAAAACTCAAATTGGAGAAGAAGAATATGGTCCTTGGGTTCCTTTTATTGGAACCCTATTCCTATTTATTTTTGTTTCTAACTGGTCAGGTGCTCTCTTACCTTGGAGAATAATAGAGTTACCTCATGGGGAGTTAGCTGCACCTACGAATGATATAAATACTACTGTTGCTTTAGCTTTACTCACGTCAGTAGCATATTTCTATGCAGGCCTTAGTAAAAAGGGATTGGGTTATTTTGGTAAATACATTCAACCAACTCCAATACTTTTACCAATTAATGTCTTAGAAGATTTCACAAAACCTTTATCACTTAGTTTTCGACTTTTCGGGAATATATTGGCTGATGAATTAGTAGTTGTTGTTCTTGTTTCTTTAGTACCTCTAGTGATTCCGATACCTGTGATGTTCCTGGGATTATTCACAAGTGGTATTCAAGCTCTAATTTTTGCAACTTTAGCGGCGGCTTATATAGGTGAATCCATGGAAGGTCATCATTGAGTAGCTTTACATCTAAATAAGAAAATAATGGTTTTAATTTCGTCGCTTTTTTTCATTTTTAAATTGATTTCAATTCAAAATGAAGCCCATGATTCTTATTCCAATAAGAAATTCATGGGTAACTCAAGATGCTCACTTGAGGAACATACAAGATGCTCACTTGAGGAATATATTTAAATTGATTTCAATTCAAAATGAAGCCCATGATTCTTATTCCAATAAGAAATTCATGGGTAACTCAAGATGCTCACCCAGTCACTTACTAGGAGTCATAATTGGACTAATTATTGTTCTCCGTTTGAAGCGTGTGACAAAAGAACAAAAACTATGTTATGCAGAACCCTTGCTATTTCATTCCATTCCATTCAATGAATTGACCAAAATTTCAATTAATTGCAGTGGGATCAATCAACAAAACTTGATATGGGATGATTGGCTTTTATGAACCCTTATTTTGTATCCATGTGAGATAATGATAAAGACAAGAAGGAGTTCACGAATAAGATTAAAAGTGGGTTAACTGGGTCGAGCTACATAGACACAGCTACATATTATATGTTAACTCTAGTGTACTGATTCCAAGGTCCGATCCCATTCAAATAATATGGCGATGGTTTACATTATGTAAAAACACATGTATATGTGATAGTAGATATTAAATAGTTATATATGGCCTACCCATGTATATTATTTCATTACCCATATTACCCACTTTGTATAAATATAAATTCCACTTTATATGGGTTACGATTACGATATAAGCTCTTATTTTTTTAGCCTGTGACGGTATCTGTATGTGTGGATTGAATATGAAGTAAATCAAGCCTATTAATGCATATGGAGAGGATGAAGAAACGAAGAGATGAAAGAATGGGTTCGTAACAAAGAAATGGAAGAACTATAACTATACGGATTTACAAAGACTTAGATAGGGAATAAAAACTAGATATTGAAGTAGTTCGGATGATTCAGTAATATCAAATATCATCACTTCTAAAATTAGGTTCAGAATTATTAGTTTAGTTGCATGCATCTGAGTGCTGTAATATGAAATAATAAGTAATGTAACTAAAGTTAATAATGTTTATTTTAATGTTTATTTGATTATATCATTAACCATTTCTTCATTTTTTGTTGTGAGGAGCTTACCATGAATCCCATAATTTCTGCTGCTTCCGTTATTGCTGCTGGATTGGCCGTAGGACTTGCTTCTATTGGACCCGGAGTCGGTCAAGGTACTGCTGCGGGTCAAGCCGTAGAAGGTATCGCTAGACAACCAGAAGCAGAGGGTAAAATACGAGGTACTTTATTGCTTAGTCTGGCTTTTATGGAAGCTTTAACAATTTACGGACTGGTTGTGGCATTAGCACTTTTATTCGCTAATCCCTTTGTGTAATCTTATAAACAAACTGTACCTCTTTTATTGCTTTGCACCCGCCACTTCGCTTCTTAAAATTATATAAAATCATAACTCCTACAATCACTTCTTCTTTGCTCGAATACTGTGGGGAAGTATTTTTTTGAAGAATTAGTGGATATGCTTCGGTTCACTTTCTTCTTTCCCGCCCTTAGCTTAGTCCAAGGGGCATTTTGCCTTTTTTATTTTGAGGGGGCTATGTCCCGATTGTTGGGACTTCATAAGTATCTTATCGGGAATCGAAATAAGGAGTGAAGCGATACAAAAAAGAAAAATTTTTTTATTTATTTTGTTAGTCCTATTCCTATCCATAAGATAAGAGGAGAGCATATGAAAAATATAACCGATTCTTTCGTTTTTTTGGGTCAAGGGCCATCCGCCGGGAGTTTCGGGTTTAATACCGATATTTTAGCAACAAATCTAATAAATCTAAGTGTAGTGCTTGGTGTATTGATCTTTTTCGGAAAGGGAGTGTGTGCGAGTTGTGTATTTCAAGAATAGGCTGGAAGCAACCAGCTGCACTTTATATTTTGCTATTGTAATCTAAATAGGTAATAGAGAAAGGTGCACGATCTCAACGAATTACTTCTGAATAAATCAATAAATCCTATGTAAGAATCATAGCATTTCGTGACTAATTGGTAGATTTGATTCTCTATTAACCAATAATGTGAGACCTTTTAGTTAACATGGTTAAAGCTGAACTGTTTGAAGTCTAAGCATAACACGGTACTCTTTCTACCACTGCGTTAGTACAAGATAAGATGGTTTCAAAATGCATAAATTATATTATTTAGTTAGAAATTTATTTGATATAGAACACTCATATCAATAAAACAATTTGAACCATTACTGGAAAAACGGGTGCCTCACCCCTTCCTTTTTTTCTAATGCTGAATCGACAACCTATGTGTATAAAATGATAAAGAATTCTTTTGGATTTTCCGAAATAAAAGAAACGACTTTGCTGACAATTACAAGTTTTTTGTCTGGTCAGAAGAGCCCTCCAGAAATCCTGGTTTTTCGTGTATCAGTTTCGATATCGTGGAATACGAACAGAGAAGAGAGGGTAGGCTCATTAAGAAAAAGATAGGGCAATGCCCCCTAAGTGATAAGTAATTTAATTGAGCGTGAGAGCCAAATGAATCGAAAGATTCATGTTTGGTTCGGGAAGAGATGGCGGAAGTTATTGAATTAATGGGAAGATAATATCTACTTTCATTAAGTGATTTATTAGATAATCGAAAGCAGAGGATCTTAAGTACTATTCGCAATTCAGAAGAACTATGTGGAGGAGCTGTTGAACAGCTTGAAAAAGCACGGGCTCGTTTACAGAAAGTGGAAAGGGAAGCGGAGGAGTTTCGAGAGAAGGGATACTTTGAGATAGAACAAGAAAAGGGGAATTTGATTAATGCCGCTTTTCAGAATTTGGAACAATTAGAAAATTACAAAAACGAAACTATTCAGTTCGAACAACAAAGAGCGATTAATCAGGTCCAACAACGAGTTTTTCAACAAGCCTTACAAGGGGCTCTAGGAACTCTGAATAATTGTTTGAACGGTGAGTTACATTTACGCACCATCGGTGCTAATATTGGCATATTTAGGGCCATGAAAGAAATAACCGATTAGTCCTTTTTTACTATAGGTATTATTTTTATCCTTTTTTGCTTCCTAGAAAGAATTAAGAGATACTAATGGTAACCATTCGAGCCGAAGAAATTAGTAATATTATTCGTGAACGGATTGAGCAATATAATAGAGAAGTAAAGATTGTGAATACTGGTACCGTACTTCAAGTGGGCGACGGCATTGCTC